TTAAAAATAAGCTAAGATAAGCTTTTGGGTTCATACCCCAAATATAAAGGAAATCCCTTTTTTTTAAAAATAAAGTGCCTGATAAAAAGGATTATTCTGATAGGATAAATTATGTAAAATTTTACCTTTATTATATTTTATAGAATTAAACTATATCCTATAATTTCAAAAATTATCGTGCATCTTACACTAAAATATAATTTTTTTTAATATGAGTAAAACTCATTATGTTTATAATTTCTATTTTAGATTTTATTTATAATCAATTCAAATAAAATATTTTTTTTATTTATTGTATTTTTTAGAACTTTAATTTCTATTTCAGCAAATTCATGATTAGGATGTTGAATTGGTTTAGAAATTAATTTATTAAGATTTATCCCCCTAATATCTAACCCCAATAATTTATTAAACTCAGAAGCATCATTAAAATACTTTTTAACTCAATCTATTGCATCTATTAATTTCTTATTTTCTATTTTATTAAATCTTTTTTTATTAAAAAATTTTTTTATAAATAATATTTTATCTATTCTTATTGATTCTTCATTATTAATAAAAATAGGTTCTATTCCTTTTCATTTTTGATTTCCTAATATTATAGAAGGATTATCATGATTTAATTGTTTTATTTTAATAACATGACAAAAAATTTCCCCTATAATTTTATTATCTTATTATATAAATTTAAAATTTTTATTTTTAATTATAATTTTTAATGTATTAATTGGAACTATTAGTAGATTTAATCAAACATCATTACGAAAATTAATAGCTTTTTCATCAATTAATAATTTAGGATGAATACTATCAGCATTATCTATTAGAGAAAATTTATGAATATTATATTTTTTATTATATTCATTATTTATTTCTATTATATGTTTTCTATTTTATATTATTAATATTTTTTATATTAATCAATTATTTAATTTAAATTTAAATTTTTCAATTAAATTTTCAATTTTAATTAATTTTTTATCCTTAGGAGGATTACCACCATTCTTAGGATTCTTTCCTAAATGAATAATTATTAATTATTTACTTTATAATAATTTATTTATTATTTCTTTTATTTTTACAATATCAAGATTAATTATATTATTTATTTATATTCGAATTATTTATTCATCTTTTATATTTTATTCTATTAAATTAAAGTGATATAAAATTTTTATTAAAAATAATTTTATAATTTTTATTAATATTTCTAGATTTATTTCTTTATTAGGGATAATTATTAGAACCTTATTTTTTTTTTAAGGTTTTAAGTTAAATTAAACTAATAATCTTCAAAATTATTTATAAAGAAATTTCTTTAAGCCTTAGTATATTTTACACCTTAAAATTTGCAATTTCATATCATTATTGAATATAAGACTAATTATAATAAAAGAGAAAATTCTCGTTAATAAATTTACAATTTATCGCTTACAAACTCAGCCATTTTATTAGCGAAAATGATTATTTTCAACAAATCATAAAGATATTGGTACTTTATATTTTATTTTTGGAATTTGAGCAGGTATAGTAGGAACTTCATTAAGTTTATTAATTCGAACTGAGTTAGGAAATCCAGGATCATTAATTGGAGATGATCAAATTTATAATACTATTGTTACAGCTCATGCTTTTATTATAATTTTTTTTATAGTAATACCAATTATAATAGGAGGATTTGGTAATTGATTAGTACCTCTTATATTAGGAGCCCCAGATATAGCTTTTCCGCGAATAAATAATATAAGATTTTGACTACTACCCCCATCATTAGTATTGTTAATTTCTAGTAGAATTGTAGAAAATGGAGCAGGAACAGGATGAACAGTGTACCCCCCACTTTCATCTAATATTGCTCACGGAGGATCTTCAGTTGATTTAGCAATTTTCTCTCTTCATTTAGCAGGAATTTCTTCTATTTTAGGAGCTATTAATTTTATTACAACAATTATTAATATACGAGTAAATGGTATATCTTTTGATCAAATACCTTTATTTGTTTGAGCTGTAGGAATTACAGCATTATTATTAGTTCTTTCTTTACCAGTATTAGCTGGAGCTATTACTATACTTTTAACAGATCGAAATATTAACACTTCATTTTTTGATCCAGCTGGTGGAGGAGATCCAATTTTATATCAACATTTATTTTGATTTTTTGGTCATCCAGAAGTTTATATTTTAATTTTACCAGGATTTGGTATAATTTCACATATTATTTCACAAGAAAGAGGAAAAAAAGAAACTTTTGGATGTTTAGGTATAATTTATGCAATAATAGCAATTGGATTATTAGGATTTATTGTTTGAGCTCATCATATATTTACAGTAGGAATAGATATTGATACACGAGCTTATTTTACATCAGCAACTATAATTATTGCTGTCCCAACAGGAATTAAAATTTTTAGTTGATTAGCTACATTACATGGAACACAAATTAATTATAGACCTTCTATATTATGAGGTTTAGGATTTATTTTTCTTTTTACTGTAGGTGGATTAACAGGAGTTGTATTAGCAAACTCATCAATTGATATTACATTACATGATACTTATTATGTAGTAGCTCATTTCCATTATGTTTTATCTATAGGAGCCGTATTTGCTATTATAGGAGGTTTTATTCACTGATATCCTTTATTTACAGGTTTAATAATAAATAATTATTTATTAAAAATTCAATTTATTTCTATATTCATTGGAGTAAATTTAACCTTTTTCCCTCAACATTTTTTAGGTTTAGCAGGTATACCACGTCGTTATTCAGATTACCCAGATAGTTTTGTTTCGTGAAATATCATTTCTTCTTTCGGATCATATATTTCTCTTATTTCTATAATAATAATAGTTATTATTGTTTGAGAATCAATAATTAATCAACGTATTATTTTATTTCCTTTAAATATACCTTCTTCAATTGAATGATATCAAAATCTTCCACCTTCAGAACATTCTTATAATGAATTACCAATTTTAAGTAACTTCTAATATGGCAGATTATATGTAATGGATTTAAACCCCATTTATAAAGGTTTTATCCTTTTTTTAGAAATGGCAACATGATCTAACTTAAATTATCAAAATAGAGCATCACCTTTAATAGAACAAATTATTTTTTTCCATGATCATACTTTAATTATTTTAATTATAATTACAATTTTAGTTGGATATTTAATATTAAATTTATTTTTTAATTCTTATATTAATCGATTTTTATTAGAAGGTCAAATAATTGAATTAATTTGAACTATTTTACCAGCTATTACCTTAATTTTTATTGCATTACCTTCTCTTCGTTTACTTTATTTATTAGATGAACTTAATAACCCATTAATTACATTAAAATCAATTGGTCATCAATGATATTGAAGTTATGAATATTCAGACTTTAATAATGTTGAATTTGATTCATATATAATTAATTCCAATGAAAATATTAATAATTTTCGTCTTTTAGATGTTGATAATCGAGTTGTTTTACCAATAAATAATCAAATTCGTATTTTAGTAACAGCTACAGATGTTATTCACTCATGAACAGTTCCATCTTTAGGAGTAAAAGTAGATGCTAATCCTGGACGATTAAATCAAACAAGATTTTTTATTAACCGACCAGGAATTTTCTTTGGACAATGTTCTGAAATTTGCGGAGCAAATCATAGATTTATACCAATTGTAATTGAAAGAATTTCAATTAAAAATTTCATTAATTGAATTAATAATTATTCATTAGATGACTGAAAGCAAGTATTGGTCTCTTAAACCACTCTATGGTAATTTAGCATCTACCTCTAATGAAAGAATTAGTTAATTAATAACATAAATATGTCAAATTTAAATTATTACCAAAGTAATATTCTTTTATTCCTCAAATAATACCAATTAATTGAATTTTCTTTTTTATTTTTTTTATTTGTATTTTTTTAATTTTTATTATTATAAATTTTTATATTTTTAATTATAAAATAATTAAAATAAATAATAAAAATATAATTAAAATTTCCCCTAATCAAAATTGAAAATGATAAATAATTTATTTTCAATTTTTGATCCTTCAACTAATATTTTAAATCTACCATTAAATTGAATTAGAACTTTTATTGGATTAATATTTATTCCTTATTCTTTTTGATTCATTCCTAACCGACATTTTATTTTATGAAATTTAATTTCAAATAAACTTCATAATGAATTTAAAACTCTTTTAGGTACAAATAGATTTAAAGGATCAACATTTATTTTTATTTCACTTTTTTTTTTTGTTTTATTTAATAATTTTTTAGGTTTATTTCCATATATTTTTACTAGAACTAGACATTTAAATATTTCACTATCAATTTCATTAACATTATGATTAAGATTTATAATTTATGGATGAATTAATAATACTCAACATATATTTATTCATATAATTCCCCAAGGTACACCTACAATTCTTATACCATTTATAGTATTAATTGAAACAATTAGAAATATTATTCGACCAGGAACTTTAGCTGTTCGTTTAACAGCTAATATAATTGCAGGACATTTACTATTAACATTATTAAGAAATACAGGAACTAATATATCAAATTATTTTTTAATTATTTTAATTTTTATTCAAATTTTATTATTAATTTTAGAATCAGCAGTTGCGGTTATTCAAGCTTATGTAATTACTATTCTTAGAACACTTTATTCTAGAGAAGTTAATTAATGTCAATAAATCAAAACCACCCATATCACTTAGTAGATTATAGACCATGACCATTAACCGGAGCAATTGGAGTTATAACTTTAGTTACAGGATTAATTAAATGATTTCATAATTTTAATATAAATCTTCTTATATTAGGTTATTTAATTGTATTATTAACTATATATCAATGATGACGAGATGTATGTCGAGAAGGAACATATCAAGGTAAACATACTATATTAGTATCTAATGGACTTCGATGAGGAATAATTTTATTTATTATTTCAGAAATTTTTTTTTTTATTTCTTTTTTTTGAGCATTTTTTCATAGAAGTTTATCTCCAAATATTGAAATTGGAGCCATATGACCTCCTATAAGTATTATTCCATTTAATCCTTTTCAAATTCCTTTATTAAATACAATTATTTTAATTACATCAGGAATTACAGTAACTTGAGCTCACCATTCTCTTATAGAAAATAATTTTACTCAAACGTCACAAAGATTATTTATTACAATTATTTTAGGAATTTATTTTACAATTTTACAAGCTTATGAATACTTAGAAGCACCTTTTACTATTGCAGATAGAATTTATGGATCAACTTTTTTTATAGCAACAGGATTTCATGGTCTTCATGTAATTATTGGAACAATTTTCTTAGCTACATGTTTTATTCGTCATTTAAATAATCATTTTTCAAAAAATCATCATTTCGGATTTGAAGCAGCAGCATGATATTGACATTTTGTAGATGTAGTTTGACTTTTCCTTTATATCTCAATTTATTGATGAGGAAACTAATTATTTATATAATATATTTAGTATATTTGACTTCCAATCAAAAAGATTAATAATTTAATTAATATAAATAATCATTATATTAATAATTTTATCATTAATAATATTAGTAATTTCAAATTTATTCATAATAATCTCATTTATTATTTCAAAAAAATCACTTCTTGATCGAGAAAAATGTTCTCCATTTGAATGTGGATTTGACCCTAAATGTTTAGCTCGAATTCCATTTTCATTACATTTTTTCTTAATTACTATAATTTTTTTAATTTTTGATGTAGAAATTGCTCTTATTTTTCCTCTTATTCCAACATTTAAAATAGTTAATTTTTTAATTTGATATAAAACTAGATTTTTTTTTATTATTATATTATTAGTTGGTTTATATCATGAATGAAATCAAAATATATTAAATTGAATTAATTAATAAATAAATAATTATTAGGATTATAGTTTATAAAAAACATTTGATTTGCATTCAAAAAATATTGAATTTCAATTTATCTTAAATAAGAAGCAATTTTGCATTTAGTTTCGACCTAAAAGATAGAGTTTATTACTCCTTATTTATTAATTGAAACCAAATTAGAGGTATATCACTGTTAATGATAAAATTGAATATAAATTCCAATTAGAAATATAACATAATTAAGCTGCTAACTTAATTTATAGTGATTAAAATCATTAATATTTCTTTTTAATTATAATTTATATAGTTTATAATAAAACATTACATTTTCATTGTAAAAATAAAATAAATAATTTTTATAAATATATATATATATATATATATATATATATATCTAAAGATTAATTAATCACCCTAATATCTTCAATATTATACTCTAAACTTAAGCTATTTAAATTATTTATAATATTAATATAAAAATAAAAATTATTATTCATAAAACAAATCTAAATAAAAAAATTTTAAAATTATTTAACTGATAAACATAAAAAATTATAGAATAATTTTTAATAATATTATAAATACCCTGTCTTTTATAAATTTCTCCTCAACCTATATCAATATTTTTTAATAATTTTTGCCCTAATCTTAAAAAACTATAATTTATTATATAAGTTGATAAACCAGGTAAAAATCATATCATAGTTAAAAAAATTCTCAAATTATAAGTTATAATAAATTTATTTACAGAATAAATACCCATATTTCTAATAATATAACCTAATAATATACCAATTAATCTAACATAAATAACTATTATTTTTATATTAAAAGAAAGATAAATTATATAAGGATAAGAAAAAATTATTCATCTTAAAAAACTTCCAGAAATTAATCTTATAAATAATAATAAAAATATTCCCTTTAATATAGTAAAATCCTCATCATATAAATTATAAATAGATAATAAATTAAAATCATTTACTATTAAATATATTAATAAACGAATAGTATAAAATATAGTTAAACCTGTAGAAACATAATATAAATAATAAATAAATAAATTTAAATTTCTTATACTAACTACTTCTAAAATTATATCCTTAGAATAAAAACCAGCTAAAAAAGGAATTCCACATAAAGCCAAATTAGAAATATTTATACATAAAGAAGTTAAAGGAATATACATTCTAATTCCTCCTATTATACGAATATCCTGATTATCTCTTATTATATGAATGATAACCCCAGCACATATAAATAATAAAGCCTTAAATATAGCATGAGTTAATAAATGAAAAAAAGCTAAATCTCCATAACCTATTCTTAAAATTCTTATTATTAAACCTAATTGTCTTAAAGTAGAAAGAGCAATAATTTTCTTTAAATCAAACTCATAATTAGCACAAATTCCAGCTATAAATATAGTTAAACCAGATAATAATAATAACACCTTAAAAAAAAATATATCAAGTAATAAATTATTAAACCGAATTAATAAATAAACACCTGCAGTTACTAAAGTTGAAGAATGAACTAAAGCTGAAACTGGAGTTGGAGCAGCTATAGCAGCAGGTAATCAAGATCTAAAAGGAATTTGAGCTCTTTTTGTTATAGCAGCTAAAATAACTAAAATACCAATAACTTTTATTGAATAATCATTAGATATAAAATTTAAATAAAAAATATAATTTCAACTACCATAATTAACTATTCAAGAAATTAATATTAAAATTATAACATCACCAATTCGATTTGATAATGCTGTTAATATTCCAGCATTATAAGACTTAATATTTTGATAATAAATAATTAAACAATAAGAAACTAATCCTAAACCATCTCATCCTAAAAAAATTCTAATTATATTTGGTCTAATAATTAATAAAATTATTGAAAAAACAAATAATAAAACTAAAATAATAAAACGATTTAAATTTAATTCTGATCTTATATATCTTTTTCTATAAAAAATTACAGAAGAAGAAATTAATGAAACAAATATTATAAATAATAAAGATATTCAATCTAATAAAATAGATATTACAATATTTATAGAATTAAAAGAAATAACCTCCCACTCTAATAATATTACTATATTATTTATAATAAAATAAATTATTATAAAAAAATTAATTAATATAAAAAAAAATAAAAAAAAAAATCTAATAAAGCAAAGAGAATATTTATTAATAACTTAAAATGACTATTAACTTCACATTTTTGATACCACAAATCAATATTTTTTTTAAATTATTTAAGTAAAATCAAATTATTCTATAATCAATTTTTAAAACTAAAATATTTAAAGGTAATCAATGTAATATTAATATTAAATATTCTCGTGAAACCCCTCTATAAAATCTATAAACCCCTAAATTATATTTTCCATGTTGAGTATAAGAAAATAAATATAATCTATAACCCGCTCTAAAAAAAGAAATTCCTATTAATATAATTATTCTAATTCAAGATCAACTCACTAATCTATTAATTAATCTAATTTCTCCTATTAAATTTAATGAAGGAGGAGCAGCTATATTTGAAGATATAAATAAAAATCATCATATTCTTATTGAAGGTATAAAATTTATTATTCCCTTATTTAAAAATAATCTTCGTCTACCTAAACGCTCATAACTAATATTTGATAAACAAAATATACCAGAAGAACATAAACCATGACCAATCATTAAAATATAGGCACCAATAAACCCTCAATAATTTATTGTTATAATACCCCCAATTACTATTCTTATATGAGCAACTGAAGAATAAGCAATTAAAGATTTTATATCAACTTGACAAAAACATTTTAATCTAATATATAATCCCCCAATTAAACTAATAACAACTCAAATAAATCCTATTTTTAAATTAATTTTTTGTAAAATAATTAAAATTCGTAATAAACCATAACCCCCTAACTTTAATATAATAGCAGCTAAAATTATAGAACCAGAAACAGGAGCTTCAACATGAGCTTTTGGTAATCATAAATGAGTAAAATATATAGGTATTTTTACTAAAAAAGCTATTACTATTCTAAAATATAATAATAATATATCATAATTATAGAATTTTATAAAATATATTATTATTCTTCTTATTTTTTCATAAATAAAAAAAATACCTAATAATAATGGTAAAGAAACAAAAAGAGTATAAAATAATAAATATATTCCAGCTTGAATACGTTCAGGTTGATAACCTCATCCAATAATTAATATTAAAGTAGGAATTAATCTCCCCTCAAAAAATAAATAAAATATAAACAAATTTATCACTCTAAAAGTTAAATATAATATAATTAATAATATAACAATATTTAATAAAAAAAAATTATCATAAAATTTTTTTTTATATAAACTTTCTCTTGCTATAATTATTAAACTTCTAATTCAAATTCTTAATAAAATTAAACCATAAGAAATTAAATCACAACCTATTATATAACTTAAATTAGAAAAATTTATAACATTTAATGTTAAATTTATAAATATTATTATTATTATTATTATTATTAGTTGAACCATTCAAAACATATTTTTTTTTAAACATAAAGGAATTATAAAAAAAATTATAAATAAAAATTTTATCATTTAAATTAAATTATATCTTTGAAAATAATCATTACCATGAGTTCGAATTATAGAAACTAAAATTGATAATCCTAAAGCCCCCTCACAAACTGAAAAAACTAAAAAAACTATTAATATATGTATATTATAATCTAATATTATTAAATATATTATTAAAAAAAAAAAAATTCTTAAAACTATAAATTCCAATCTTAATAATACAATTAATAAATGTTTATGTTTAGAAACAAAAATTATATTACCAAATAAAAATATTATAAAAATAATTAATCATATATTTATTATCATTTGTTTTTATAGTTTAAAAAAAACCTTGGTCTTGTAAATCAAAAATAAGAAAATTCTTTAAAAACTTCAAAGAAAAAGAATATCTTTATCTATAATCTCCAAAATTATTATTTTTCTTAAACTATTCTTTGATATTATAAAAATATTTTTATCTTTATCTTTAATTTCAACATCAATTTTTATATTTTTTTTAAATCATCCATTTTCAATAGGATTAATAATTTTAATTCAAACTCTTTTTATATGTTTATTATCAAGAATATTAATTAATACTTATTGATTTTCATATATTTTATTTTTAATTTTTTTAGGGGGATTATTAGTATTATTTATTTATGTTTCTAGAATTGCATCAAATGAATTATTTAAAATTTCCTTATTTAATAAAAGATTTTTTTTTTTATTATTTATATTATTAATTATTAGTTTTTTTTTTAAAAATAATTTATTTTGAATAAATTTTTCATTTAATGATGAAATAAATAATTTTTTTAATTTATTTTTATTTTTTAATAATGAATTTAATTTTAATTTATCTAAATTATATAATGAACAAACTTATATATTAACTTTAATAATAATTATTTATTTATTTATTACTCTTATTGCAGTAGTAAAAATTACTAATATTTTTTTTGGTCCATTACGATCAAATATTTAAAATTTATACTAATTAAATAACTAATGATAAATATTTTTAAACCTATTCGAAAAACTCATCCAATTATTAAAATTATTAATAATTCATTAATTGATCTTCCCTCACCATCTAATATTTCTTCATGATGAAATTTTGGATCTCTTCTTGCCTTATGTTTAATAATTCAAATTATTACAGGACTATTTTTAACCATATATTATACAGCTAATATTGAAATAGCTTTTTATAGTGTAAATTATATTTGCCGAAATGTTAATTATGGTTGATTAATTCGAACATTACATGCTAACGGAGCATCATTTTTTTTTATTTGTATTTATTTACATATTGGACGAGGAATTTATTATGAATCCTTCAATTTAATGTATACATGAATAGTAGGAGTTATTATTTTATTTTTATTAATAGCTACAGCATTTATAGGATATGTTTTACCTTGAGGACAAATATCTTTTTGAGGAGCAACAGTTATTACTAACTTACTTTCAGCTATTCCTTATTTAGGAACAATATTAGTAAATTGAATTTGAGGAGGATTTGCTGTTGATAATGCAACTCTAACTCGATTTTATACTTTTCACTTTTTATTTCCATTTATTATTATAATATTAACAATAATTCATTTATTATTTCTTCACCAAACAGGATCTAATAATCCTCTTGGAATTAATAGTAATTTAGATAAAATTCCTTTCCATCCATTTTTTACATTTAAGGATTTAATTGGATTTATTATCTTAATTTTATTATTAACATTACTTTCCCTTACTAATCCATATCTTTTAGGAGATCCAGATAATTTTATTCCAGCTAATCCATTAGTAACACCTATTCATATTCAACCAGAATGATATTTTTTATTTGCTTATGCTATTTTACGATCAATTCCAAATAAATTAGGAGGAGTTATTGCTTTAGTTATATCAATTTTAATTTTAATTATTTTACCTTTTACTTTTAATAAAAAAATTCAAGGAATTCAATTTTACCCATTAAATCAAATTTTATTTTGATTTATAATTACTATTATTATTTTATTAACTTGAATTGGTGCTCGATCAGTAGAAGCCCCATATATTATTACAGGTCAACTATTAACAATTTTATATTTTTCTTATTTTATTATTAATCCTATTTTAAATAAAATATGAGATAATTTAATTTTTAATAACTAATTAATGAGCTTGTTATAAGCATTTGTTTTGAAAACATAAGAAAGAATATTTATTCTATTAATTTATACTAAAATTATTTAATAATCTAAAAATATTTTTAAACCTATAAAAAATAATAAAAAATTTAAAGAAATAGGTAAATATCTCTTTCAACATAAATATATTAATTTATCATATCGATAACGAGGTAATGTACCACGAACCCAAATAAAAAAAAATGATAAAAAAACTAACTTTAAATAAAAAATTAAAGTTAAATCATAACCCCCTATATATATAATTACAAATAATAAACTTATAAATAAAATTCTAGAATATTCAGATAAAAAAATTAAAGCAAATCCCCCTCTTCTATATTCAATATTAAATCCTGAAACTAATTCTCTTTCTCCTTCAGCAAAATCAAAAGGAGTTCGATTAGTTTCAGCTATTAAAGAAGATAAAAAACACAATCTTAAAGGTATTATTATAAATATAAATCAAATTATAATTTGATAATCAAAAAATTTTATTAAATTAAAATCTATAATTATAATAATTCTAGATATTATAATTAAAGATATTCTAACTTCATAAGAAATTGTTTGAGCTACTGCTCGTAAACCCCCCAATAAAGAATAATTTGAATTTGATGATCAACCAGCAACTATTAAAGTATAAACCCCAATTCTAGTACAACATAAAAAAAATAAAACTCCTAAATTAAATGTAATTATATTAAATATATAAGGAATTAATATTCATACTATCAAAGATAAAATAAAACTTATTACAGGAGAAAAATAATAAATTAAATAATTTGAATAATTTAAATAAACTTGTTCTTTAGAAAATAACTTAATAGCATCACAAAAAGGTTGTAATAAACCTATATATCCTATTTTATTAGGACCTTTACGAATTTGAATATACCCTAAAACTTTACGTTCTAATAAAGTTAAAAAAGCAACCCCAATTAATACTCCAATAATTAAAACTAATATCCCAACTAAAACATTTAATAAATCTATTAATATCATATACTATTTATATATTAAATATAATATATATATATGAATTCTAAAATCATTACAATTTTCTGCCAAAATAGTTTATAAACTATTATTATTAATATTCATTTAAATAAAATTATTTTAAATATTTGATCCTTTCGTACTAAAATATTTTTTTTTATTAAAGATAGAAACCAACCTGGCTTACACCGGTTTGAACTCAGATCATGTAAGATTTTAATGATCGAACAGATCAAAATTTTAAACTTTTGCATTTAAATTTTATCTTAATCCAACATCGAGGTCGCAAACTTTTTTTTTTATATGTACTAAAAAAAAATATTACGCTGTTATCCCTAAGGTAATTTTTTCTTTTAATCATTATTAATGGATCAATTAACCACTTATTTATGTTTAAACTTAAAAAAAAGTTTATTAAATTTTTTTATCACCCCAACAAAATATTTTATTTAATTAATATATTTAATTATATATTTAACATTAATTAAATAAAATATAAAACTCTATAGGGTCTTCTCGTCTTTTAATATTATTTTAGCTTTTTAACTAAAAAATTAATTTCTAAACATAAATTAGAGACAGTTTATATTTCATCAAATCTTTCATACAAGTCTTCAATTAAAAGACTAATGATTATGCTACCTTTGTACAGTCAATATACTGCAGCCCTTTAATATATTATCAGTGGGCAGATTAGACTTTAAATTATTATCAAAAAGACATGTTTTTGATAAACAAGTGAATATAAAAATTTGCCGAATTCCTTTAACTTATTTCTTTATAATTTTTTTTTTAATTTATTATATTATACTAATTTTATCATTATTTCTAATTTTATTAAATTATAAATTATTTTTTCATAAAAATTTAAATTTTTTTATTTTAAATTTTATTTTTTAATAAAATTTTTTATAATAAACTATAATTTTTAAACAATATAAATTTTAAAAATTTTAATTTTAATTATTTATTAATTATAAATTTTTAATTTAAAGCTTATCCCTTAAAATATTAAAATTTAAATTTTTATAATTAATTAAATAATTATAAAATTATTTAAATTTAAAATTAAATTTTTTTCTGAAAAAACTAGATATATTTAAAAACGATTAACATTTCATTTCCAATTAGTTATTTAAAATAATTATACAACATTAACTTTTTTAACTAATTAACTCTTTTAAATTCGAGATTTATTTAAATAAATTATTATTATTTAATAAACTCTGATACACAAGATACAATAATTTAAATTTACTTTTTCATTAATTATATTTCATTTATTTATAAATTCCTTTACAGTAATATTTAACTATAAAATTATTAATTTTTTCTATTAAAAATACTTAAACCCCCATTTTTCTTTTTAATATTAAAATTTTTTTTATTAAATTTAAATTATTAATTTTCCCCCTCAAATTAATTAATTTTTAATTTCTTTTCAATGTAAATGAAATACTTATACAAGCTCTAATTTGATCTTTCTAGAAACACTTTCCAGTACCTCTACTTTGTTACGACTTATTTCAATTTTTAAATGAAAGTGACGGGCAATATGTACATATTTTAATTTTTAATCATTTTAATAAACTAATTAAAATTACATTTAAATCCACCTTCAAATTTTTATTACAATAAAATTATTCATATAAATATATTTAATGTAATCCATCATATTCTTAATTATATTCTGCATCTTGATCTGATTTAATTTTTTATTATAATTTTTAAATATTATTTTTCCTAAAAAATATTTTTTTAACAATGATATACAAAATTATAAATTAAGTAAATTTATTCGTGGATTATCAATTATTAGACAGATTCCTCTAAATGAACTAAAATACCGCCATGTTATTTAAGTTTCAATAAATTATTATTTACTATTTTAGTATTATAAATTAAATTTTTAATAATAGGGTATCTAATCCTAGTTTATATTAAAATTTATTAAATCATAAATTTTAAATAAAATTTAATTAAATTAAAATTTCACTTAATAATTTAATATTTATTTTAATAATTTTATTATTTATTATATACTGAAATAATTTAATTTAACTTTTGTTTAACCGCAACTGCTGGCACAAAATTAGTTATTAATTTTTATATTACTAAATCTTAATTTCTTAAATTTTTAATATTAATTACTACCAAAATAAATCAATTATTATTTAAATAATTAAAATTATATACTAAAATTTATATGTAAAATAAATTTATAATAAATTTCCAAAAACATAATTATTTTATTATATATAGAAAAATTCGACATAGATTTTTTTTTTTTTTTTTTTTTTTATATTATATATTTAATATAAATTAATAAATTTTTATTACTTCTCTTATTTTTTTTCTTATAATATTCATATTAAAAATTAATTTCAATATAATCCTAATACAGATCATTTAAATAAAAATTAATTATTAAAAATAAAATTTAATTAAATTTATTTAATTTATTTTTTAATTTTATATTAAATTAAATATTTAAATATATATATATATATATAATAAATTAAATTATTTATATATATATATATATATAATTAAACCATTCTTAATAATTTTTATAATAAATATAAATTA